GACAAAACTTCAACAATCATTTAACCAAAATCAAGGAACTGTTCATACGTTGTTGGGTATAAACAAAGAATGCCAGTTTTTTCTAATTGTGTCATCATCCAATTGTTTTCGAATAGGTCCATTCAGATTCAAGGGTATAAAATATCACAAAGAATCAATTAAAAAAGATCCTCTAATTCCAATTAGGGATTCATTGGGTCCTTTAGGAACAGCCCTTCAAATTGCGAATTTTTTTTCATTTTACCATTTACTAACTCATAATCAAATCTTGGTAACTAATTATTTGCAACTTGACAATTTAAAACAAAACTTTCAACTACTTAAATTTAAATATTATTTAATGGATGAAAATGTAATAATTTATAGTCCCGACCCATGCAATAACATTATTTTGAATCCATTCAAATTGAATTGGTATTTTCTTCATTATAATTTTTGTGAAGAGACATCCACAAAAATTTATCTTGGACAATTTGTTTGTGAAAATGTATGTATAACCAAAAACGGACCACACTTAAAATCGGGTCAAGTTTTAATTGTTCAATTTGACTCCGTAGTAATAAGATCGGCTAAGGCCTATTTGGCTACTCCAGGAGCAACAGTTCATGGTCATTATGGGGAAATCATTTATGAGGGGGATACATTAGTTACATTTATATATGAAAAATCGAGGTCGGGTGACATAACGCAAGGTCTACCAAAAGTAGAACAAGTCTTAGAAGTTCGTTCGATTGATTCAATATCGATGAATCTAGCAAAAAGGGTTGATGGTTGGAACGAACGTATAACAAGAATTCTTGGAATGCCGTGGGGATTCTTGATCGGAGCTGAGCTAACTATAGCGCAAAGTCGTATCTCTTTGGTTAATAAGATCCAAAAGGTTTATCGATCACAGGGGGTGCAGATCCATAATAGGCATATAGAAATTATTGTACGTCAAATAACATCAAAAGTCTTGGTTTCAGAAGATGGAATGTCTAATGTTTTTTTGCCCGGCGAACTAATTGGATTGTTTCGGGCGGAACGAACGGGGCGCGCTTTAGAAGAAGCGATTTGTTACCGAGCTATCTTATTGGGAATAACGAAAGCGTCTCTGAATACTCAAAGTTTTATATCCGAAGCGAGTTTTCAAGAAACTGCTCGAGTTTTAGCAAAAGCGGCTCTCCGGGGCCGTATTGATTGGTTGAAAGGATTAAAAGAAAACGTTGTTCTGGGGGGAATGATACCCGTAGGTACCGGATTCAAAGGATTCGTACACTATTCAAGTGACCATAAGGGCATTCCCTTGAAAACAAAAAAAAAGAATCTATTCGAGAAAGAAATGGGAGATATTTTGTTTTACCACCGAGAATTATTTGATTCTTGTCTTTCAAAGAATTTCGGTGATAGATCAAAACAACAATGATTTGGGTTTAATAGAAGAGGTTACTCTTTTTTTCTCTTTTATTTATTTGTTATGGTTTTTTAATTTAGTAATAAAATAAAGAAATTAAAAAAAGGCCAAATAGAAAGAAATTAATGATTTGGGTTGTATATCAACGGACAATCCGCGGTAGAAAAGAAGGTTCCGTTGGAACAATTATTTATTTTAGAATACCTCATCTCTTAAAAAAAAAAAGAGAAAGTGTAGGGAGAAATGACAAGAAGATATTGGAACATCAATTTGGAAGAGATGATGGAAGCGGGAGTTCATTTTGGTCACGGGACTCGGAAATGGAATCCTAGAATGTCACCTTATATCTCGGCAAAATGTAAAGGTATTCATATTCTAAATCTTACTAGAACTGCTCGTTTTTTATTAGAGGCTTGTGATTTAGTTTTTGATGCATCAAGTAGAGGAAAACAATTTTTAATTGTTGGGACAAAAAATAAAGCAGCTGATTCGGTAGCACGGGCCGCAATAAGGGCTCGCTGTCATTATGTTAATAAAAAGTGGCTTGGGGGTATGTTAACGAATTGGTCCACGACAGAAACGAGACTTCATAAATTTAGGGACTTGAGAATGGAACAAAAAGCAGGGAGACTCGCTCGTCTTCCAAAGAGAGATGCGGCCGTGTTGAAGAGACAATTATCTCACTTGCAAACATATCTGGGTGGGATCAAATATATGACAGGGTTACCAGATATTGTAATCATCGTTGATCAACAAGAAGAATATACAGCCCTTAGAGAATGTATTACTTTGGGAATTCCAACGATTTGTTTAATCGATACAAATTGTGACCCAGATCTCGCGGATATTTCGATTCCGGCAAACGATGACGCTATAGCTTCAATTCGATTAATTCTTACCAAATTAGTATTTGCAATTTGTGAAGGCCACTCTAGCTATATAAGAAATCCGTGATTCATAATAAAATTAAAAATAGATTTCCTAAACTCTATATCGGTTACTACGACTACTGAATCTCAAAACAAAAACTAGTTAAAATAACTGGGGATATTATGTAATTAATCCGTATCCTAAATAGAAAATTCGATTAATAATAATAAAATAAATAGAAAATTAAAATACACAAGTCGAGAAAGGGATGGTTGAATCAAAATAATTTTTTAAAAGTTCTATTTCTATCAGAAAATAATATGAATGTTCTATCATATTCAATCAACACACTCACACTAAAAGGGTTATATGATATATCTGGTGTGGAAGTGGGCCAACATTTCTATTGGCAAATAGGGGGTTTCCAAATCCACGGTCAGGTACTCATAACTTCTTGGGTTGTAATTGCTGTATTATTAGGTTCAGCTGCTCTAGCTGTTCGGAGTCCACAGACCATTCCGACTAGCGGTCAAAATTTCTTTGAATATGTCCTTGAATTTATTCGAGACGTGAGCAAAACTCAAATTGGAGAAGAATATCGCCCTTGGGTTCCTTTTATTGGGACTATGTTTCTATTTATTTTTGTTTCTAATTGGTCAGGGGCGCTTTTACCTTGGAAAATTATACAGTTACCTCACGGAGAGTTAGCCGCACCCACGAATGATATAAATACTACTGTTGCTTTAGCTTTACTCACGTCAGTAGCCTATTTTTATGCGGGTCTTACAAAAAGGGGATTAGGTTATTTTGGTAAATATATTCAACCTACTCCAATTCTTTTACCCATTAACATCTTAGAAGATTTCACAAAACCTCTATCACTTAGTTTTCGACTTTTCGGAAATATATTAGCGGATGAATTAGTAGTTGTTGTTCTTGTTTCTTTAGTGCCTTTAGTGGTTCCTATACCTGTCATGTTTCTTGGATTATTTACAAGTGGTATTCAGGCTCTTATTTTTGCAACTTTAGCCGCAGCTTATATAGGCGAATCCATGGAAGGTCATCATTGATTAGTGATTAGTCTTAGGAAGAGTCTATCTTTTTGTTTAGATACAGGTAATATATGTGTGGTTCAAGATACTCTATCAAGAAAATCTCTTTTATTTAGAGCCTAAAGGTATACAAATACCTACAGTCTAAGGGTAATAGAAAAAATGATAGAAGTGTAAAATAAAAAATTGGAGTAAAGGGGGGATGGCCCGGGTATGTGGAATCTAATGCTTGTAAGTGAATTCTTGCCGATTAAATGTTTCGAGTCATTCCTCGAAAATCCGATTGATTGAATTTAAAGTATAATAGGCGGTTTACTTTATGGAAAAAACACATGTATATTTTATATTAGATATTGACAAGTTCTATATGAACGAATATTGAATTTGCCCTATTTGAATTTCGATAGAAATATCAAGCGAAGTACCTCCATTTTGTTTATGACTGCGAATTGAATGAATAAACAGAGAAAATAAAGAAAAAGATGGAAGAATAATATTAGAAAAAAGGAAATGGAAAAACTCAAGTTGTATTGATTCAGAAAAACTCAACAAAACAAATAAATACGAACTAAAAAAGAGAAAGTCTTTCTAATTATCTAATGATATTCTTTCAAGTTATTTCCATTTTCAATTCGGCGTTTTTAGTTATTTCGGCTGGATAAATATTAGCAATGGAATAATTAAGTTATAATGCATTGGTTGATTGTATCATTAACCATTTCTTTTTTTTTGTGTGAGGAATTGATCATGAATCCACTGATTTCTGCCGCTTCCGTTATTGCTGCTGGATTGGCTGTAGGGCTTGCTTCTATTGGACCTGGAGTTGGTCAAGGTACTGCTGCGGGGCAAGCTGTAGAAGGTATTGCAAGACAGCCCGAGGCAGAAGGAAAAATACGAGGTACTTTATTACTTAGTTTAGCTTTTATGGAAGCTTTAACAATTTATGGATTGGTTGTAGCATTAGCGCTTTTATTTGCGAATCCTTTTGTTTAATCCGAGAAAAAGAAAAGAAATATGAGAAATACATATTTCGTTTATAGTCTTGGACTTGTAGGTTGCTTTTTCACATTATAGTAAAATATCGCTTCTACAGAATTACTTATGGGAAGGACTTATTTGAGGATGAAGAATTAGTGTTACCCACTCGCTTTCTTCCCTTTATTAGTTCAAATGAGAAGTGTTGCAACAAAGGAGTTATTTCGCAATTCCCATGAAAACTAGTACCTAACTTAGTAATTTTATTACAATAAGTTAAGTATTATTCTTATTGGGAATTGGGGAATTTCAATTAAAAAAAGAAGACTCATTTCGAAACTATTTTATATTTAGAATTTATTAGAATTTAGAAGTAGCAAAAAAGTGAAATAATACAAAGATTTTTTGAGTTTATCTATAAGAGGAGATTAAGAGGAAATCATATGAAAAATGGAACCGATTCTTTCGTTTTCTTGGGTCACTGGCCATCCGCCGGGAGTTTCGGGTTTAATACCGATATTTTAGCAACAAATCTAATAAATCTGAGTGTAGTATTTGGTGTATTAATCTTTTTTGGAAAGGGAGTGCGTGCGGGTTGTTTATTTCAAGAATAGGTTGGATGCAACCAATTGTACCTCTTTTTTATTTCTAATTCTAATTAGGACGAAAGGTGCATGATTTCACGAATGACTTCTGAATCAATAATAAAT